GTGCAAAAATGGGATATGCATTTGAAAGGGGTGCCTGGGTTAGTATATATATCATGAGCGATACGGAAATGGATCGAGTAATCTCTTTCTTTATCCAAGAAAAGGTATTTTTAGTTTGCATGGTCCAATCATTGATCCCGAAAATTTCTACAATAAAATTAGGTAGGTCGCTAGTATAGTTCCCTATCTATAATTTTGCTATTTACTTAAATATTAAATATAAATAATTTTACTGGAATATTGGAGGAATCCCTTGGATGGGTAGTAAGTACAATTTTGAATGTTTTGCTTATGTACAAAGTAACAAATATTATAATTGGATCGTTCGATCACTTTTCAGTCATTCATTGAATGATAAATCACTACAAGTGAAGGAGATACACGATTTAAATAACGAAAGATCCAATATTTAAAAATTGTATCTAAAATGACTGGAAAAGTAGAAACAAGACCGGATATAATTTGATCATTATGAGCAAATCCAAAATCTTTGTAGACAGAGCCAATCATTAATTCCCAACCGTGGGGCGAATGGAATCCTATACATAAATCAGTTAATAAAAGAATAGAAAAAGCTTTTATTGTGTCGCTTAAGTTGTATAGGAATTCTTGAAACCAAGAGTTAAGAATAACAAGTTCTTCATTACCTAGAATAGAATAACCACTTAGAATACCGAAACAGATTATATTTGTCGAGAAGTATAAAATTGTATGGATGCGATCCTCGTTGTGCATCTTGATCAATTGGATCGTTTCTTTGTAGATTTCGATGCGAGGCTTTTGTAAATGTGTTTCCGGGTATTCCTTTATCATTTCGTCCAAACGTAAGAGTTCCTCTAAGTCTATGAATTCTTTTAGAATACTCTTTTCTTGAATATCATTCAAAAAAATTTCGGATTGCCTAGTATTCCACCAATTAGTAAACCAAGATTCCAGACTTTTATTAAATGAGAGAGAGATCCACCAAGGCAAAAATACTATAGATGCAAGATATAGAAGGGAAATTAATACTTTCTTTTTTGCCATTTTTTCGTCTGTGAATTTTAAAATTTTTAATGAACGCACCTCATTCGTCGACTCTATATGATACTAATATTTCTATCAAGCATAAGTTCTATTACAAGTCATCGATGTATTTCCAGATTTTTTTGTGATTCAGTACAGCGGTTAGTCCTTGAATTTAGAAAGAATATAGAATAAGAAAGAGCCCTCTTCAAATTAATAGTAGTCGGATTTCGAGACGAAAGAACTCCCGTTCTATCAAAATATCAAATATTTAGAAAAAAAATTCTTTACTTTATGATGAAATGTTTTGTTTTGATATATGATGAATCTATCATTTAGATTTGTTACTGAATTGAGTTAAGTGGATTTACATACGCATAAAAAAATTTGTGGACATAAACAATTTAGTTTTAGAATTGTTTCATATACGTTTGCTTTGCCTCGAGTAAGCGTTCTGAAGAAACTTCAGTTAAGTTATGCTATAGAAAAAAAGATGATTCTTGAGTTTTTTATCTCTTGCAAAGTATTCATTCTTCAGTTCCTTTTTTCAAAATACTTCAATTGGTACACGCAAGAAATAGGCCAATTCAGCAGCTTTTTGCTCAATCTCTCGTGGAGTAAAATTCTCATCAGTACGAGTCAAGGGAATGGCTCCTTGTCCTTTTATTTCCATATAAAGGACACGACGAGCATAAAGACCCTCTTTAATTTCTATTCTGATGGACTGAATGTCTTTCATAAGGAATCGGAGGAATATGCGACGATTTTTTCCAGGAAATCCCCAACGAAAAATACACACTATGCCCTCTTTTATATCGAATCGATCATAACCACTACCTACATTCCACGAAATTGTGCACCACAAATAGGAGCTAATAAAAAGACCTGCGATCCCATAGAAAGACATCACGATACCTTGTGGAAAAAAAATTATTTGCTGAGAAGGAAATAAAGATATAAAATTCCTACCAAAATAACTGGACGTTCCAACCAATAAAAACCCTAATGAACCTAAAAAAAGAATAAAGGCCCAACAGAAATTACTTGTTTTTCGAGACCCCGCTATAAGTTCTACCCATATACGTTCTGATCGCCAACTCATACTCTAACTAGACCTAGTTGCATTTTATTGGAATTGGGAGAATAACAAAAATAATTTTTTTTTTACTTTTTTTTGTTTCCGAAGTAACTCTCATCAACCAGCACTATTATGATGTGAACCTTTAGGGATAATTCATCGAATTTCTTAGATCCAAACTAAAATAATAACATCCCTTTCATATGATTTCCTAATACATATAGATATATTGACTTTACATTTCAGAAATTCTCCCCGATCCCGATCTATTTGAAAATAGTTATAATTCATTTATCATGTTTACACATACATAAGAGCTTATGCCCGAAGGAAGCCGCATATTCTACCATATTTTACTAAATAGATATCCGTGTTATGATCCAAGTAAGTCTTGAAAAAAATATATATATATATAAGATTTGTCCTTGTTGTATCTAAAAAATCTTGTTTTTTTGAACATAAAGAGATAAAGAAGCCATTGCAATTGCCGGAAATACTAAGCCCACTAAAGGCACAAAAATGGAGGGGAGACTGTTGAGAGTTATCATAGAATGGGTACCTCGATTTAATATTTGTACCTGTTATTTATTGTTATATTTATTGTTTTCTATTTGAACCTTATCCTTATATTGTTATAAAGATATCTTATAATTCATATATAATTGTTATATTATACTAAGTATACCTAAGTGAGTATATATATACTTAATAGGGATAGGGGGTCTATAAGTATATGTTTTAAGAAATATATATTAATTAATTAAGAAATATATATTAATTAATTAAGAAATATATATTAATTAATAATATATATTAATTAATAAAATACAATAAATATATAAATAAATGTACCTATTCATCTTTCTACATGTTTCTAATTCATCTTTCTACATCTTTCTACATGAAATATATATATACGATAATCCACCCTTTTTATATTCGTATTAGTAGTTATTATCTTTTCTTGTCTTATAAATTTCATAATTTAATAAAATTTTAAAGTATTTCCTAAAAACTCCTAAAGAATTCGTTATAATACGATCCAACAAAAAGGATTCTTAGTGGGGGATTATTTTCGGGAGATATAGAAAGATGCAAGACCTTGTTAACTAATTCCACGGAAGAAAGCGAAAGAATTCACTCTTTTGTTTAATAGAGATTTCCTAGTTAGTATTAGTAACCAGGAATATCGATAAAAAAACGATCCGGATGGTTCTTTCTACAATTCAATCTTATGTTACCAAAGTCAAAATCCATTCTTCGGATTTTGACTTTGATTCCTATAAATTAAATAACTACTTGATCACCACACATAAAAAAATTTATTAAGTTTTATTAAATTAATACTCTTATTAAATATTAAATTAAGACTCTAAGGCTCTAATCTAATTTTCATTCAAAGGAAAGAAAGCATGTAGCCGAAATAACTCACTCAGAACGCCCTTTAAAGGATTACGTGGTACGATTGGATCGAATAAGCCCTTATGGAATAAATATTCAGCCACTTGTGAATCCTCAGGTACGGTCTTATTCAATGTTTGTTCAATTACTCTTTTACCTGCAAATGCAATATAAGCATTGGGTTCGGCAATAATGATATCTCCCAACATACCAAAACTAGCCGTCACCCCGCCTGTGGTAGGGGATGTAAGGATTGCTACATAAAATAACTTTTTATTTAATTGATAATCATATAAAGCGGAAGATATTTTAGCCATTTGCATCAAGCTCAAGCTTCCTTCTTGCATGCGTGCTCCTCCGGAAGCACACACTAGAATAAGAGGTAAAAATTGATTGGTAGCATACTCGGCCAAACGTGTGATTTTTTCGCCCACTACAGATCCCATACTACCACCCATAAACTGAAAATCCATAACACCAATTGCTACGGGAATACCATTTAGTTGACCTGTGCCTGTTTGAACAGCCTCAGTTAATCCTGTATTTTTTTGATAAGAATCAATACGATCTTTATAAGGTTCCTCCTCCGAATGAAATTCAATGGGATCCAGAGAGACCATGTCTTCGTTCATAGGATCCCAAGTACCGGGATCAATCGAAAGTTCGATTCTATCAAAACTACTCATTTTCAAATGACATCCACATTGTTCACAAATATTCATTTTTGATTTTAAAAATTTCTTATAATTTAATCCATAACAATTTTCGCATTGAATCCACAAATGCCTGTATTTTTGAGTTACATTTAAATTATTAGAACTTATACTAAAATCACTATCATCTGTGCTTGTTTTTATACTGGAACTCTCGCTTTTACTACTATTTACGCTTTCGCCACAAATGTAACTATAAATGTAGCTGTCACTGTAATTGTTACTGTTGCTTAAAATATAACTATCAATACAAATTTGAGAACCAAGATAACTGTCAATACAACTATTAATGTGATTATTCCAACTATAATGAGAATTAGTATCATACATGTAATGATCGTGGCGAGTATCGTCACTTTGGGGTGCATTATTCATATAACTAGAAGTCTGATAACTATAAAAAGAACTTTTTAGTTCACTTAGAAAAGAACGGTTGTTGTCAATCTCAAAATTTTTATTTTCAATATCAAAATATATGGAATAACTGTCCCTATTACTATCCCTAACGAAAAAAGTGTCATCAGATATGAAATTCCGAATGTATCTGTCGCCGACTAAATGATCAACATTACTGTAATTAGACTTGTCGCTAAAATTTAAAATGTCTTTATCCATATCATTTAAAATTGGATCTTCACTTACACTGGTATTTTCAAAAGGACCAAGACTGTCCATTGATTTACTTAGCCTACACCTGTATTCTAACTCCCCGTTAAACAACATCGAATCGAACCGCCATTTTTCCATAGAACTTTCTTGCCCCTCATTTCCATGAAAATACAATAGATGAATAGTCATTCGAT